ATTGGACTTCAAATAAAAAGAGAAATTTTTATTTTGAAAGATTTTGATATATGAGATGAATCTATTATTTCAATTTGTTACTTGTTTTGTTACTGAATTGAGTTGAGTGGATTTCCATACGCATAAAAGACCCTTTTTGCGGACAAAAGAGCTTGTTTTATGGTTGTTCCATATACGTTTGTTTTGTTTGGCTCGAATGCGCGTTCTGAAGAAACTTCAGTTAAGTTATGGTATAGAACGGATTCTTGAGTTTTTCCCTCCTGTCGAGAAAGCATTAATTCTTCCGTTTTTATTTCTCAAAATACTTCAATTGGTACACGCAAGAAATAGGCCAATTCAGCAGCTTTTTGTTCAATTTCTCGTGGAGTCAAATTCTCATCAGTACGAGTCAAGGGAATAGCCCCCTGACCTCTAATTTCCATATAAAGGACACGGCGAGCATAAATACCCTCCTTAACTTCTATTCTGACGGACTGAATATCTTTTATAAGGAATCGGAGGAAAATGCGACGATTTTTTCCAGGAAATCCCCAACGAAAAATAGATACTATTCCTTCTTTTCTATCGAATCGATCATAACCACTACCTACATTCCACGAAATTGTGGACCACAGATAGGAACTAATAAAGAGACCCGCAATCCCATAGAAAGACATCACGATCCCTTGTGGAAAAAAAATGATTTGCTGATACGGAAATAAAGATATAAAATTTCTACCAAGATAACTGGAAATTCCAACCAATAAGAATCCTAATGAGCCTAAAAAAAGGATAAAGGCCCAGCAGAAATTACTTGTTTTTCGAGACCCCGTTATAAGTTCTATCCATATACGTTCTGATCGCCAATTCATACTTGATCCGATTACATTTTATTGGAATTGAGAGAATAACCAAAATCAATTTGACTTTACTCTTTTTGTTTCCGAAATAACTCTCATCAACTAGCACTCTTTTGATGTGAACCTTTAGGAGTAATTCATCAAATTGGTTAGATCTAAAATAATAGCATCCCCATCATATGATTCTACTCTAGATATTAACATACATATAGATAGATTGACTTTCCATTTCAGACATCCGCCGATCCCGATCTATTTGAAAATAGCTAGAATTCATTTACCCAGATATCGTGTTTCTGCGTGCATAAGAGCTCTTTCATTTATGTTCGGCAGAAGCCACATGTTATACCATACCATATTCCACTCAATAAATATCTATATTATGATACAAGTCTAAGTTTTGAAAAAAAAAATGAATGCGACTTAGCCCCATCGGATCTAAACAATCTTGTTGTTTTGAACATGAAGAGATAACGAAGCCATTGCAATTGCCGGAAATACTATGCCTACTAAAGGCACCAAAACAGAGGGAAAGTCGAAAGTTGCCATAGACCGGGTACCTCAATTTACTATTTGTACCTCTTATTGTTATATTCTTATAAAGATATCTTATAATAATTCTAATTAGTATATATCTAAGTGAGTATGTAGAATAAGCGCAAGGAATTTAGAACTAAATAAATGGACTTATTCATCTTTCTACATGAAATATATGTATGATAATTGATTTTATTATTCTTCTTCTTTTGTTTTTATCTTTTAATTTAATAAAGAAAGAGTTTCTTACAAATTAACGAAGGATTCGTTAGAATCCGACCTAACAAGGATTCTTAGTAAAAATGGTGATTCTCAGGAGATATAGAAAGATAGAAAAGTCTATATTTTCTATATTTGAATTATATATATACGTAAGAAAGGAAAATGAAATTCATTTTCATTTTATTTGCCTAATTTCATGAAAGGAAGAATTCATTCTTTTATCTTGTTGCTAGAGACTTCCCGATTACTAAATTACTAATCAGTAATATAAGTAAAAAAAAGAATTATCCACAACCTTTGATTCTTTCTACAATTAGATCTTATGTCACCAAAGAAAACTCTATTCTTCTGGTTTTGACTTTGAGTTCGAGAAACTAACTACTTGTTTGCTACAAATCAAATAATTGAACTTAATGCTCTACTTGATTGAATTTTGATTCAAAGGAAAGAAAGCATGGAGCTGAAATAATTCACTCAGAACGCCTTTTAAAGGATTACGTGGTACGATTAAATCGAATAAGCCCTTCTGGAATAAATATTCAGCCGCTTGTGAACCTTCAGGTACTGTTTTATGCAATGTTTGTTCAATTACTCTTTTACCTGCAAACGCAATGTAGGCATTGGGTTCGGCAATAATGATATCCCCCAACATACCAAAACTGGCTGTCACCCCACCAGTAGTAGGTGATGTAAGGATTGATACATAAAATAACTTTTTATTTGATTGATAATCATATAAAGCAGAAGAAATTTTAGCCATTTGCATCAAGCTCAAACTTCCTTCTTGCATGCGCGCCCCTCCCGAAGCACATACTATAATAAGAGGTAGAAATTTATTGGTAGCATACTCGATCAAACGAGTAATTTTCTCCCCAACTACGGATCCCATACTACCCCCCATA